GAATATTGTGTACCAATTTCTGCTCGGAGATTTCTATATACCCGGAATTGCTCTTATAATTGAAATTACAAAGTCATTTTTTTTTTCAATAAAAAAACCAATACTGATTGTCTCCATTTTGATTTTCTTATATCATTAAGGAGACGCAATTGGAGATTCGAATTTACGAATCATTCATGAATTAATAGTTAACGGTTCCAGTTTGTTCTCAATTTTTTCTTTTGTGACTGAAAAATCCAAATTTTGTTTTTCGCTAGAACAAAGTTAAGGACATTTTTTTTTTTTTAGAAAAGGGAATTAAGGAAAACGGGATTAAGATTCAAAATACAAGTTCAATAAAAAAGAAGGCAAGGTTTTTTTCATAGATTTTGATTTTCTATCATTTTGGCGGCATGGCCGAGCGGTAAGGCGGGGGACTGCAAATCCTTTTTCCCCAGTTCAAATCCGGGTGTCGCCTAATCACCAAAAGAATCAACATAGCTTCTTCTATTATTTAAATTAGAACTTAATTTAATTATTTATTTAATATTTAAGTTAATGAAGAGCCGCAAAATAAAGAAGCTATTTTTATTTTTTCTACATACTAGTAGCATTTCTTTGATACTTACAAGAGTATCATCACATATTTTGCTTGTGCTTAATCTTTTCTGATTATACTAGAAATCTTATTAGACCCTCTTATAAGTTATAATTATAAGACGATTTAGTGAATTGTTTCATCAACGATGTTAGGTCAGAATTCTTTTTTGACTCTGCGCCAGTGATTCCACTATTATTTATTAGTGAACAATAATTCAACAATTCCGTCATAGAGATAGGGGACATAATTCACATGGATATAGTAAATCTCGCTTGGGCTGCTTTAATGGTAGTCTTTACATTTTCCCTTTCACTCGTAGTATGGGGAAGAAGTGGACTCTAGAAGTACTACTAATTCGAATTTAATTGACTTTAGGAATTAAACTCTATCCATTTTTTTTTTCTAAATCGGTCAGTTCCGAAAAGCTTTATTTAGTTGAAATTTCAATATTTTAACACTATTTCAATTTAAAATTCAATTTTTAAATTGAAATAGAAAAAATTCAGATTTAAAAATTCTCTTGGGGTTTTCATTTAGTGTAATAATCTAGTTTTAGGAATAATATTAATAATATTATAGTACTCTTTCAATCAAACAAATATTTCAATTATTTTTCGCATTTCGAAAAAAAAAAAAAAACAAAGTAAAAGAAATACAAATGTTACTAAATTCAATTTAGTACAACTGAATTCTTGTTTCTATTTCGATGAATCGACTCTTACAAAAATTAGATATGGGCCGTGAGGAAGAGTCAATTTTATTTTTTTTTTTATTTATTATTATTCTATTATTCAAACAGTTCGGAACCAACACAGACATAGTAGTTGTCTAACGAGATAACTCAAATATTGCCCACTTCCTGTTTATTTTAATAGTCAATTTTTGGAAATTTTATTTATGTTGTGCTTATTTTATTAAATTCACTGTTCAAACGTTAAAAATCAACGAAGTTTACTAATCCTTACCCCCCCTTTTTTTAATCCCAAGAAGTTCCCATGGATCATCTGTCAACTAATCGATCAATGACTTTTTCGTCGGAATGCTAATAAAAAGATTACTTTATTTTTGTTTATTATACCCATTGAGAAGTTTTGAGAAGTTTATTGATTCTTTTTATCGAGATTCGTATTGAAACTAATCAGCAATCCAGGAATTAGAATCGTACAAGGTGCTTTTTGATCATTTCAAATTGATTGAAATCAACACAAATTAAATACAAGACAGATGGATAAAGCAAATAAATAGAATTGGGAGGAGCCCTATAATACATTACATTATGACACCATATAATTATATATAATTATATTGTATATTGATATTATAGAATATCTAGGAATATGCCGGTACTATTGTAGATTGATCTCTATTAAATCAATCTGGATTACAATCCACCCTTATACACTACACTACCAATAGTATGGTAGAAAGAGATATCCGAATCTTTCTACCATACTATCGTATTTCATCGAATACGGCAAATTCTAACCTGTCCATTTCATTTAAGACACAAAATTTGAATACCCATTCTTCTCTTTCAATTAATGATAAGAAGGAAAAAGTCAAGTTTAATTCAAATTAATCGCCTTGGCTGACTGTTTTTACGTATATTATAAGTAAAAAAGCAGTGGGAACTAGAATAAATAGTGCAGTAGCAATAAATGCGAGAATATTTACTTCCATAATCTCATTGTTTCATTTTTCTTTAATTCGCAATAACTCGAATTTGCAATAACTCGGGAGGTAATCCCATAGAGATAATAAATCTTTCGCTTCTAAATTCAATGGTATGAATTACATCTCGATGATATCGAATCAGATCAATATCATGAATAACAATATCTGCACTATCAAATCAACTCATTGTCAAGAATTGAATAATATAACATAGGAGGATCTTTTATCCATACCGAACTCAAAATT